TCTGTTTTCTGGGTTTGGAAAAGCGCAGATTTTCAAGAAAGGGAATCTTATGATATGCTGGGAATCTTTTATGATAATCATCCACGCCTGAAACGTATCTTAATGCCTGAAAGTTGGATAGGCTGGCCTTTACGTAAGGATTATATTGCCCCCAATTTTTATGAAATACAAGATGCTCATTGAATAATCAGAAACAAATATTCACTTCTACAACTCCAGATATTAAAAGAATATTTGGACGTTCTCTTATAGATCAAACAGAGTAATTGACGTTTCATTCATTAGGCGGGCTAAATAAATAAAAAAAAGAATTAGAGGGTTCATTGAAATTCTCAAATTTTGAAGATACTTTTTCGGATGAGCCGAGCCAATAGGATGAAATTAAAAGAGTTCCACATCATGAACTATGTACCGCGCACATCACTTAGAAGGGCTCTAGAAAGTAACATAGGAGGAAATAAAGAAATAGAATATGAAAAATATAAGGAAATGAAAGAGGGTCATATTCTATTTCTACTGTATCTGAGATCAATCTTGGCTATTCCCGCCCGTCACCTCCCCTAGACTCTAGACTCTATTTTTTGGTCTTTCAACTAAGCAATTGTAATTTACCCTTTGGAATATGTATGAAGTAGTAACATTTTTTTTTACTGGTGGAGACACGAACAAATAAAAAAAAGTAAGAGGAAACAAAATGGAGTTCGTTTCCTTTGTATACTTTAATACACAATACCCATCAATAAATACACAATACCCATCAATACACAATACCCATCGTTTCTTTTGCCTGTTTTATATACATACATAAAACTTAATTAAATTAGTAAGGGGTATAGCTCCGACACTTAGATGGATAAGTATGTATCATGATCTATAACTAGAATACTGAAAACTAGAATACTGAATATGTATGTCGACCCATATCAATTAATTTGTAGAATATATACTCATACAAATTACTCATGTGCCAGGAACCAGATTTGAACTGGTGACACGAGGATTTTCAGTCCTCTGCTCTACCAGCTGAGCTATCCCGACCATTCACGACGCATCATCCTCATTATATTTTAATATAGGACTTGGGTCTATGTCAATTAAAAAACGAAAAGATATTCAAAAGTATTATCCAGGCCCTGGTAGAATTTCTTGTATCTTCAAAAAGAAAACCTTGTAAGTTTCAATACAGTACAAATAATACAAATAATGATATGGGTTGTTAATTATTTGAATTTAATACATTATTCAAAGATGCTCATTTGCATTTGTACACGTATCATATATATCACACACAAGGCTTATGATGTGATAAGAAAAAAATTTACGCTCAGATCGGTTTGTGAAATAGTAGAGTGAGAATCACTGCGAACCATAACCAATTTTGAGTCACTAACAAAATAAAATGAGAAGATAAATAATTAGGGAGGCAACCAGGTCTTTTTGGGGATAGAGGGACTTGAACCCTCACGATTTCTAAAGTCGACGGATTTTCCTCTTACTATAAATTTCATTGTTGTCGATATTGACATGTAGAATGGGACTCTATCTTTATTCTTATCCGATTAATCAATTCTAAAAAAAAAGATTTATCAGACTATGATGGAGTGAATGATTTGATCAATGAATATTTATTTCATTTTTCAATTTTGATTTTGAATCGATTCACAAAAATTCTTTCATTTTTCATATCATATAAATAGATATAAAAAAATTATAGAACCGGTTGGAGTCATCATTAATCATTTTTAATCATTTGGCGATAGTATTTCAGTAAGTATACATATGTATATAGGTTTATCTTTCATCCTTTCGGAAGTTTCGATGGAAGGATTCCTTTATGAACACAATGCAGCCAACTCCATTTGTTAGAACAGCTTCCATTGAGTCTCTGCACCTATCCTTTATTTATTCTCGCTTTCTGAAACCCTTGTTTGTTTTCATAAAACGGGATTTGGCTCAGGATTGCCCATTTTTAATTCCAGGGTTTCTCTGAATTTGAAAGTTATCACTTGGTAGGTTTCCATACCAAGGCTCAATCCAATTAAGTCCGTAGCGTCTACCAATTTCGCCATATCCCCCTTTTTTTTGTGATGTGATTAGGATCACATCATGATGCCGTTTACCCTTTTTTGTTCATTTCCATTTAGATTATGCTGGAACCGTTGAATTCATTAGATATCGATTCCTGTATTGAAAAGTGTTTTCTCCGATTTGATTTTGTATCTATCTTCTTTCATCTCTATTGGAGACCATACTTGGTCCAACCAGAAATTCAATATAGATATATACCACATAACATATATCTATTATAATATATTATATATATACATGTCCCAATTTCTATGATTTTCTATCATTTTTAGTGTGCAATTTTGAATACTTGAACGGTCGATTCTTTTTTTTTTTTTTTTTCGTCTTAGGTTTCGCCTTTCCGAATGAAACCCTAGGAATGTTTCATTATGGTCTGGATTGCACTTTTCTCCTCTTATCCTTTTCTTAGGGC